TTTTTCAAATATAAAAGTTCAGTATCTTCTCAAGAATTGGCGAATTAGGCAGGACTTCTTTGTACAGAATAACAAGTAGCGGGCCAATCTTCATCAATTTGATCGAGAATTGAAATATTCTAAATAAAAATAGAAAAATGGGGGAGATAAAAAAGATGCAGGGTCGTTTGTCTGCTTGGCTAGTCAAGCATGAGATAATTCATAGATCTTTGGGCTTTGATTATCAAGGAATAGAGACTTTACAAATAAAGCCCGCGGATTGGCATTCCATTGCTGTCATTTTATATCTATATGGTTACAATTATCTACGCTCCCAATGTGCCTATGATGTAGCACCTGGCGGACTATTAGCTAGTGTGTATCATCTTACCAGAATAGAGTATGGTGCGGATCAACCAGAAGAGGTATGCATAAAAGTGTTTGCCTCAAGGAGGAATCCTAGAATTCCGTCCGTTTTCTGGGTTTGGAAAAGCGTGGATTTTCAAGAACGAGAATCTTATGATATGTTGGGAATCTCTTATGATAATCATCCGCGCTTGAAACGTATCTTAATGCCTGAAAGTTGGATAGGATGGCCCTTACGGAAGGATTATATTGCCCCCAATTTTTATGAAATACAAGATGCTCATTGAATGATAAGAAAGCAATTTCCACTTATAAAATTTCAGAGATTCAAGGATTGGCTTTCTGTTCTAGATTAACCAGAATGTCTCTTTTGTATTAGGGAATTGTGGATAGGCTAACAAAAAAGGTAGAATTGCGGATTCGTTGGGATTCTTAGATTTATTTGGAGGATACTTATTTCGTATGAGCCAAGTCAATAGGATGAATGAAACGAGTTCTGCGTCATGAACCTTGTACTGCGCCTATGACCGGTTCTAGAAAGTCATGTCGAGACGAATTAGGAAATCGAATAGGAACGAAACTACTAAAAAAGGAAGAGTGCCGAATTCGATTTATTTGTATCTGAACCGAATCTTGTCTATTTCAACTTTGACTTTTTGTTCTTTCAACCAACCCAATTGAACCTTTCAAATATGAAATATGTATTATGTATGAAGTATTAACATTCTTTTTGAACGAAAGAAAAAAAAGAGAAAATCGAATTTCATTTTATTTATTTAATAATTTAAGAAACTCTACCCATCTATTTTATAGATGGGGTATATCTCGCCAAGATAGAGAAAAGTATGTATTATGATCCAGATTCAAACTTAATATGAATCTCGCTTGATATCAATTAATTTATAAAAGAAAGACCTCATACAATTTAACCATGTGCCAGGAACCAGATTTGAACTGGTGACACGAGGATTTTCAGTCCTCTGCTCTACCAGCTGAGCTATCCCGACCATTCCCAATGTAGCATCCCATCCTCATTTTATTAGATGACTGGAGTCTATGTCAATTAAAGGGACAAGGGAGATTACAAAGTTTTCTCCAAGTCCGGGAATTTCAATGCTATTGATTGTGAATCATTCATATAGGGATTCCTTGCTTAATTTGGATGTATATTCTATATCACATGTGAAAAGAGAAAGTCATTTACGCCCAAATACGTTTGTCAAAGAATCCGAAAGATAAAGGAATTTGGAACCCCTAATGAAAAGGGGGGATAGGATAACTATTTTTATTTTAGGAGCCAAATAGGCCTTTTTTGGGGATAGAGGGACTTGAACCCTCACGATTTTTAAAGTCGACGGATTTTCCTCTTACTATAAATTTCATTGTTGCCGGTATTGACATGTAGAATGGGACTCTATCTTTATTCTCGTCCGATTAATTAGTTCTTTAAAAGACCTATTGGACCGTGGAGTGAATGATTTGATGAATGAATATTCCATTTTTTTTTTCAATGTGGAATCAATTCACACCGATTCTTCCGTTTTTCATATTCAAAAATACAGATTCGGGCCATCATTAATCATTTGATATAGTATTCAATAGATACGTTTATCCTTTCTGAAGTTTCCCGCGGAAAGGATTCCTCTAACAACGCAGCTAACTCCATTTGTTAGAACAGCTTCCATCGAGTCTCTGCACCTATCCCATTTTTCGTTTTTTGAGCCTTTGTTTTCAGAAAACAGGATTTGGATCAGGATCACCCATTTTTATTAATTCCGGGGTTTCTCTGAATTTGAAAGTTATCACTTAGTAGGTTTCCCACATCAAGGCTCAATCTAATTAAGTCCGTAGCGTCTACCGATTTCGCCACATCCCCTCTTATTTTTCTTTTGTTTTGAGATTCGGATCTTATTATGATATCATTCCTTTTTTCTTTCATTTATACTGGATTAATTTATTAGATAGTGATTACTATCTCGAAAAAAGTATTTTCTTTATTACCTTTTCTTACCTATAGGAAACCCATATTTGATCCAATCAAATTGATTTTATCATTTCTGTATCGGCAATTCAATATAGAAAGATATATATGGGGTATATATCTTTCTCTTCCTGCCCATTTCCCCACGCAAGGGGGGATACTTGAAGGGTCGATTCTTTTTTTTTTTCTTAACTTACCCCTTACGAATGAAAGCCGAGGAATGTCTGATTAGTTATAACTAATCAATCAAATTTGAAAGAAATCTAGAATTCAAAATATATAGGATAGAAAATATAGAAGTCTAAAAAAAAGAATTTCAAATGCCATGTGAATTCAAAATCAAAAAAAAAAAAAGAAAATTTGACTAGACTCTCTAAAAATATTTAAGATTGACTATCGAATAGAATAATATTCGAATTGTATTCGAATTAAGAATTGTGATAAAGAAATCAAAATTCTATATCGCTATATAAATCGTTATGTTCTATAATATCCAATATTTATTGGGAATTATATATTTCTAGAGACACTATACTATAGTGTATTGAATTCCTATGCATAGAAAATGTTTGTTCTGTGGGCCCGCTTAGCTCAGAGGTTAGAGCATCGCATTTGTAATGCGATGGTCATCGGTTCGATTCCGATAGCCGGCTTTTTTCTCTTTTTCATTTTTTTATTCAAGAAAAACGGATAATCTTCCTTTGGAATTTGAAATCAAAGAATATTGAAAAAGTGTCTTCCCCTCTTTCCAAAAATCCATGATTTTATTAAGTTATAGATTAAGTTATAGGTTAACTTATAGTGAACTCCCAACTGTGTCAGGAAAAGGATCTTTTATATATATACTAATATATAATAATTATATAATAATGGAAAGTTTGGATATTTATCCAATTTATCTCATTCTTCTTTTCTTTATAGTACAAGTACACTACTTCTTTAAAAAAAAAAAAAAAGAATGAAATGAATTCTAAATTAAGAATAAGGAGTCTTTATGTCGCGGTACCGAGGACCTCGTTTCAAAAAAATACGCCGCCTGGGGGCTTTACCAGGACTAACTAATAAAAGGCCTAAAGCCGGAAGTGATCTTAGAAACCAATCCCGTTCCGGGAAAAAATCTCAATATCGTATTCGACTAGAAGAAAAACAAAAATTGCGCTTTCATTATGGTCTTACAGAACGACAATTACTTAAATACGTTCGTATCGCCGGAAAAGCAAGGGGGTCAACAGGTCAAGTTTTACTACAATTACTTGAAATGCGTTTGGATAACATCCTTTTTCGATTGGGTATGGCTTCGACTATTCCCGCAGCCCGCCAATTAGTTAACCATAGACATATTTTAATGAATGGGCGTATAGTAGATATACCAAGTTATCGCTGCAAACCCCGAGATATTATTACGGCGAAGGATGAACAAAAATCCAGAACTCTGATTCAAAATTCTCTCAACTCCTCTCCTCAGGCAGAAGTGCCAAACTATTTGACCCTTTACCCATTCCAATATAAAGGAGTAGTCAATCAAATAATAGAGAGTAAATGGATCGGTTTGAAAATAAACGAATTGCTAGTCGTAGAATATTATTCTCGTCAGACTTAAACCTAAACTAAAATAAGGTTCGGGCAATTTTCTTCCCTTTCGTCAAATTAAATTAACCTTAAGGTTAAGCAAGAAAAAGACGGGTTTGATCCCGATTTTATCCCATTTATGTACACAGCCCGCGGGGCTATTTTCATATTATTTCCAGTATTCTTCCTAGTCATGGCAATTCGGAATAGAGAATCTATATCAATGAAAGGTCTAACTGGTGGAATAAAGGTCTCCATTGCTATTTGATCCGGTGTTTTTAATAAAAAAATCAAATGGGTCTATTAAGTGAAGGTACGGAAAGAGAGGGATTCGAACCCTCGGTAAACAAAAGCCTACATAGCAGTTCCAATGCTACGCCTTGAACCACTCGGCCATCTCTCCTACACAATTCTCTTACATAATGATTATGAACCAAAAACCGAGTGAATAGTGAGTTCTTCATATTCCATTCTAGATTATTGGATAGATACGCCCAATCCATTTTAACTATATACTATATAGTCATTAATATGACTATTACAAATAAAAATAGAAAATTTTTCATCAAAGTAAAGAAAGAGCCTTCTTTTCAGGCTCCAGGATAAAGAAACAGTTGTTTTCTTACGAATTTTTTTTGAATTAATTAAATTAAAAGAGGGATTCGTGTTTGCAAAAATGACTCCTACTATTTCGAATCGATTAAATCGATGAATTAGAACGAATCAACTGATTGATAGGTCTAGATTTTTTAGACTAGGGTTAATCGAGACTTTTATATCATAATTATGATAATTCTATATAGACTACGATTCCATAACTTACAAATTCTAAAATTTCTTTGCGGTTTTAGAGTTCTCAACACCAAATCCCTTCCCCTACTTACCCCTCTATTCTAGATTCATAAAACATTTTGTATAGTGGATTGTAGACCTGCTATGTACATAACATCAAAAAGGGGTGGTTATTCTATTTTCATAATAGAATTATTATTTGATCTTTTTCTTCTTTGTATCATAATTCAATCAAAATTTATCGAGTTACTCGAATCTGTAACTTCAATGAAATTGGAATAGTTCCACTCGTTGGTATACTACTACATCAAATTAGGTTGAAACTATTTCTTATTGATTCCTGGCAAAAAGAAACAATTGGAATAGAAGGCCCATAATCTTTTTTTTTTCAATCAACCCGTTTTTATGTTATTTCGTACTGTATAAGTCTTTTCTTTGTGGGATCATTTTCTCACGAGAAGGGAATGAGAAGAATTATAAAATGGATTGCTAGCTATGCCTAGATCGCGGATAAATGGAAATTTTATCGATAAGACCTTTTCAATTGTAGCCAATATCTTATTGCAAATAATTCCGACAACCTCAGGAGAAAAGGAGGCATTTACCTATTACAGAGATGGTGTGATTTGATTCTTTTTTTTTTTTCATATCTCTCGGTCTTACGAGAAAGACACACGATCCGGGAAAATTTTTGAAATAAATCTACGCCTGTTGAAGGTGAAGTTTGAAAATAGAACAATTCCTTCTGTCGTGTATCCTCGATTAATGCAACCTCAGATGCTATGTTTCAATTTTTGATTCTAGTATTGAGCGAAAGGTTACACCTAGAGGTTCTGTATTATGGGGCAATCCTACTCCACTAGTACCAATGGACAGCATAAGGGAAGAAGCACTACACCTAGTAATCAACAACACGAAAACCTTGTTCGAAATTACCCCTTTCCTTATTGGGCCCGGGACTAAAAGAATGGTTGAGACAACAAATATCCATCTCGTTCGTACTTTGGATACCAATATAACCATCGAAGGTTGTTGAAGTGACTAATTCCTGGAAATTAGGAAGCGTTGAAAACAAAGAAATTGTTCGAGTTCTCATTTCTATCTAGTCCCAACACGCTTGATGTTAAGAACAGCTCTCTTGCAGAAAGGTTGGCTAGAGATTTCTTGTAAAAACACTAGCCCTGCTCAGTCCATAATGAGAATATTTTCATCTTTTTTTGATTTCATGTATTATTCTCCTTATGCACATAAGGGAGGAGCCGTATGAGATGAAAATCTCGCGTACGGTTCTGGAACGGAGATTCTTTTAATTGAATGGCGACCGTAACGGATGTCAGCTCAATCCGAAGGAAATTATGCAGAAGCTTTACAGAATTATTATGAAGCTATGCGACTAGAAATCGATCCCTATGATCGGAGTTATATACTCTATAATATAGGTCTTATTTATACAAGTAATGGAGAACATACGAAAGCTTTGGAATATTATTTTCGAGCACTAGAACGAAATCCATTCTTACCACAAGCTTTTAATAATATGGCCGTGATCTGTCATTACGTGCGACTATCTTCACTATAGAAGTAAAAAAAACAAAAAAGGCTTTCTACATATGCATCGTCTAAAACAACGATTTTTATCAGCTGTAGCAAAGAAAGAAACTTCATAAAAGTTGAAATATGAAGAAATATATATACCTAGCTACTTTTTCTATGGATAAAAAAAAGAATCGAATTGGTAGAGGAAGCACCGTAAAGATCAATTAGCAAGGTTTGGGGCCGCTACAATAATAACTGCGTACTTATGTCATGATGGTAGATATACTTATCTCATGATGTGAGATAAAAATTAGGAATCCACTTATGTAATAGAGTCGATCCCCTAAAGTCTTGAGCAGCGGTGTAGGATCAGATCCCAAAGATAGTAAGTCTTTTCTTTCTTAGGAGGGAAAGTCTTTTTCAAAGATTCTATATAAATTTCTATAGGAAACCAAGATAGTTACCTTTCAGAAAATTCTAAAGATAGGGGGAATCTTTTATTCTGAAGGTGGGAAAAAAGATAAAACGAAAGAAAACGGATTATTAATCCAAATTTCAGTTTAAAACTCATGTAATGAATCTCTTTGGTTAACCCGAAAAATGGGATAGATCCATGAGAAATCCCATTCGTTAGATATCATAACGGGACACTAAAAGAATTGATGAGCCGTATGAGGTAGGAAACTCTCAAGTACGGTTCTAAGGAAAGGGATTAATCCACCTATTCCGCCCGGGGAGAACAGGCCATTCGCCAGGGAGATTCTGAAATTGCGGAGGCTTGGTTTGATCAAGCCGCTGAGTATTGGAAACAGGCTATAGCGCTTACTCCTGGTAATTATATTGAAGCACATAATTGGTTGAAGATCACGAGGCGTTTCGAATAAAAGAAGGCGCTATTTATTTAGTTTATTAATTCTCTTTTTTCGTTTAGTATATTATATATATATATTTGATATAATTACTATTAATTATTAATTGTTTTTTGGCCTCATCTGTTTTGTGGAAAGAGCCAATCAAAAAATTTCATTATATCCCCTCTAAGGATTCTATTTCATCGGATATTTCGTAAGGATAAAATAAGGGATAGAGTACAAAATAGACTTCTTTTTTTTTTTTTCTTAAAACAAATTTCAATTAAAACTAATATATCGAAAATCCAAATTTACAACTAAATTATTAAAATGGATTTCAATATATATACCGTGATGTTTCTTAGGAGTGGCTGCTCTCGTGATTTGGAATAGATGAATTCATATCATCAGGTTGTACAAAAAAAT